GCTACCCCTTCGTAACTCCAAATACCTGGATTCGTTACAGTCCCCCCTGTAATACTCCAACCGCCCCATGAATTGGTTATTCCTAAACGAGTCATGAAGGGTATAACGAACATACCCTGTCTCCACATTGGATCAAGAACAGGATCAGAAGGATCAAAAACTGCTAATTCATACAGAGCCATCGAACCGGCCCAACCAGCAACCAGAGCTGTATGCATTATATGAACAGAAAGCAACCGACCGGGATCATTCAATACAACGGTATGAACACGATACCAAGGCAAACCCATGGAAATACCCCTTATATCAAAGATAAATGGACACTACGTAACTTTATTGCATTGGAAAAGACTATAATATGACTATGCTATGGACCACTCTTGTTGAGTCGATTATTTCCGAACAAGGGTTTATATTCTGTTGGTAATAATGGAACAATTCTGTTCGTAGGAACAAAGAGAAGCAGATTTATTCTATACTCGATAAGTACCAATACGCAATGGGGGAGTTGATCCCATTTTCTATGAGCGAATGAGTCGATACATACTTATTTATCATTAGAAAGACCTATTCGTAATAATTTGAGTTTATTCATTCTGTCTTTCGTTATGAATTTTTAGAATCTATGGATAAAATAAATACGATAAAAACCAATATGAATATTATAAAGACAATAAAAAAAATTGTTACGTTTCCACCTCAAAGTGAAATATAGTATTTAATTCTTTCTTTCATTTAATGCCTATTGGTGTTCCAAAAGTTAAAATAAATAGGCGTGGAATGCGACGTCGACTTTGGACTGACATATAGTGCGACTTGTCAGATATATTGGGTCGTATGGTATTTCCCCGTTCTCTCCCCCGATCGAGATATTCTCCGTTTCGCCCAAGAAAGATAAATTGAATCATCCAAAATTTGGAGCGTGAAGTGCAATTAGATCCATTTTTGAGGGGATTCATATTACTATTATCAATTAGAATAATTCAATTAGAATAATTTATGGTTGACTTGGTTGGACTAAAAAAATGAAGTATCCAGGCTCCGTTTAGAAAAAACCCAATTGGATTGGTAAGATATCTATGATTGCTATTCATATTTTTCTTTGTAAAGAGATCCTAATTGTCAAGCAAAGTTATCTCAACTCTAATAAATACTTGTATAAAATGAATTGAAAAAAAAAAATACAAAAAGAAATGGTAATGGAAGCATTTGTCCTATATGTACAAATCCAAATCGGGCGGATCTTTACCCGGAGTAGAGCATAAACCTAAAAAGATGAAAAAGACCCATTCAGGAACAAGAAAATACCATCGCGGTTTGGATTAAATCTCGATGAAAGAATACATCAATGAGAAGTTAATTCGCTAAGTTTAATGACCCTTTCATATAACTTCGAATTTTATAATGGAAAATCTAAAAAAGGAGTAAAAACTCGTCTTTATTGAAAAATCGAAGAAAAGCCCTTTTGTTAGAAATAAGAAAGAACCTTTCTAGAAAAAAAGAAAGAGGACTGGAATCTATACATTGATTCACAATTTTTTTGAACCGTATGCATCAAAAGGCGCATGTACGGTTCCTAAGGGATATAATTTGACCCTAATCAACCGACTTTATCGAGAAAGATTACTTTTTTTAGGCCAAGGGATTGGTACTGGTCTTGGGAATCAACTTATTTGTCTTCTGATATATCTCAGTATGGAGGATGAGGACAAAGAGCTGTATATGTTTATAAACTCTCCTGGGGGCTGGGTAGTACCTGGGCTCGCCCTTTATGATACTATGCAATATGTGCGACCAGATATCCATACAATATGCATAGGATTAGCCGCTTCAATGTCATCTGTTGTCCTGGTCGGAGGAGAAGTTAACAAACGTATAGCATTCCCTCGCGCTTGGCGCCAATGAGGTTTTTATTTGAGAGAAAAAAGAAGACTATGCCTTCGCCATATGAATACTAAGTAATAATAGCATGGCACTTCGAATTCGATATGAGAAATTTTTGTATTGTTTTTTTTTTTCAAAACATTAGATTCTGTATCGAGAGAGTAGTATGAGATATGGGGTACTTCCGATTTTCTCTTGTCTATCGGGAGTTCAGTTCAGCGTCACAAACTTTTTTGTTTTCATGCCGGAGAGTTCTTAACAATATTTATGTTATGAAAGAGTACGAAAAAAAAAAAAATATTTTTTCCTTATTTGATCGGATTAAAAAGAAACTTTGGGATTGCTGAATCACAGACAAAAAAAAGAAAAAATAAACATATAAAGCAACGGAGCCATCATAGTATTTTTGAACTACTCCGAAAGGAAGGATGGCAATTTGATTATTTACCCATCTGAGTCTGATAGATTCTATTTTTCTCTTTCTTCAATAGAAAGGAGAGGGGTCAATTTTCTTGTAGAGCCGTATGCACAAAAGATGCCTGTACGGTTGTTCAATTCTATCTTTTTTCTAGTCTTTATCTTTCTTTTCTCTTTGCTTTATCATACGAGATAGTAGAAGCTTTTATTTTGTTATATCATCAGGGTAATGATGCATGAACCTTTTAGTGGTTTTTATATGGCACAAGTAGGCGAATTTGTCGTGGAAGCGGGAGAACTGCTGAAACTGCGTGAAACCCTCGCAAGGATTTATGCAGAAAAAACGGGCAAACCCTTCTGGGTTATATCCGAAGATATGGAAAGAGATGTTTTTATGTCAGCAACAGAAGCCCAAAATTATGGAATTGTTGATTATGTAGCGGTTGACGGAAGAAAAAAGGCAAATGAAATGTACGCAAATTACGCAAAGCTGTTGTGATTTGCGATTTTATCTTCGAATTGAATATTCTATTAAATAGAAGTAATTCACCATCATTTGGTTAGGATCAATCTAAACCAACCTATCATATTATGTATACGATTCAACATGCCAACTATTAAACAACTTATTAGAAATACAAGACAGCCAATCAGAAATGTCACAAAATCCCCCGCTCTTCGGGGGTGCCCTCAGCGTCGAGGAACGTGTACTAGGGTGTATGTGCGACTCGTTTAGATCATGAGCTGGCACAAAAGCAAGAAAACGACTTTTACAGTATCAATGATCAGTACCGGTGAATGGGATAGGATGGAAAAAGGAACTCCATCCATTATTAAAAAAAAAAACTCTACCATATCCCCCTATTGTGTATGAAGTTTATGGTTTCCGTTGGTGTAAATCCAATCAACTGAATTTAAGATGATAAGAAATTCTCCATTGGTAACAAATGGTTATCCATTAAGCGGAGGAAATCTTATTTAAAAAGCATAAAACATAAAGATTAGGTAGGCCCCCAATCTGGCAAGAACGGACTAAGAGGGTCAGCTACCCAGCAAACTTTCCTAATTAAATACCGTTACTGTATAGGTAGATCTGATTGTGAAAGACCTATTACTGGATAATTCATGGGTAGAGCCAAAGCGTGTGAACTATACAAGTTCCCAATAACATCAATTAGTTGATTAAATATTAAATTAAAGTATAAAGTAAAGGCTCCGGTGTATAGAAAAGACCTCACCGTTTAAGAAGTAACCATAGAAACGAAGGAAACCACTATTTCTTTTTTTATTTCTTTTATTTACTATATTTTTGATACCTAGGAAAATACAATTTCTTATTTCTGTCTTATTTCGCAGTGAAATACCTAAAAAAAATAAAAAATCGTGGTCGGGAAGGTTAGAGTAGCCAAAGCCATTGGAATTTTTATTTTATACATTGGAAAAATCCGTTTTGTTATTAATAGACTAGGAAGGGGAAAAGAATAACTGAAAGAAAGGCAATCAATTAGTTATTCGTCAAAGTTTCATTTATTCAATGACCAGAATTAAACGGGGATATATAGCTCGGAGACGTAGAACAAAAATTCGTTTATTTGCATCAAGCTTTCGAGGGGCTCATTCAAGGCTTACTAGAACTATTACTCAACAGAAAATAAGAGCTTTAGTTTCAGCTCATCGGGATAGGGATAGGAAAAAGAGAGATTTTCGTCGTTTGTGGATCACTAGGATAAACGCAGTAATTCGCGAAAGGGAAGTATCCTATAGTTATAGTAGATTAATACACGATCTGTACAAGAGACAGTTGCTTCTTAACCGTAAAATACTTGCACAAATAGCTATATTAAATAGGAATTGTCTTTATATGATTTCGAACGAAATCATAAAGGAAGTAGATTGGAAAGAATCCAACAGAATAATTTAAATTGAGTTACCCGGAGAATGAACTCCGGGAAGGTAGAGTAGAAATTAGTATGAGAAAATATGCTAAAGTAGTCAAAATGAATGAACACGTTCAATTCAATAAAAACAGATTTCTTTTTTTCCGATTCGTTTTTTTCTTACGACACGATACTCAAATCATAATTACTCAAATCTAGATTTGAGTAATTATGATTCAAGTGAAGAAAAAGTAAGCCTATTTATTTCGGGCTTTAAAACCAGTAGTTCTAGCGGTCGACTCGGTTCTTTCAAATTGTTTTTCATTATTGAGAAAAGGTAACAAAGATAAAATACGAGCTTGTTTTATAGCAAGAGTAATTAATCGTTGTTGTTTCAAGGTCAATCTATTCACACGTCTTGATAATATTTTTCCTTGTTCACTAATAAATCGACTAATTAAACTCATGTTTCTATAATCAATTCGATCCCCCGATTGAATCGGGGGCAAACGCCTACGAAAAGATCGCTTGAATTTAAGAAAAGGTCGCTTGGATTTATCCATGGTTTGTTTGTTTAATTTATTCCTTATCCCTAAAATCCTATTTCTTAATTCTAATTCATTTTAAATCCACCCAAAATAGGATTTTTAAAAAATAGGATTTGTTTATTTTCTATTTTAATATGTTATATATATATAATTATGTTATATATAATGTCATTTTTTCCCCTTCCTTGAAAGGTTAAAGATACAGGTACTTGGTTCACTCTATTTCTTTATCTCCCCATGAATCGTATGTTTGTAACAATAGGGACAGAATTTT